TATTGTACGCAGAACAGATTGTGGTACTATCCGAGGTATTTCCTTGAGTCCTCGAAACGGGATGACAGAAAAAATTTTTGTCCAAACCCTAATTGGTCGTGTATTAGCAGACGATATATATATGGGGATACGATGCATTGCCACTCGAAATCAAGATATTGGGATTGGACTTGCCAATCGATTCACAACCTTTCGAGCACAACCAATATATATTAGAACTCCCTTTACTTGCAGGAATACGTCTTGGATCTGTCAATTATGTTATGGCAGAAGCCCCACTCACGGCGACCTGGTCGAATTGGGGGAAGCCGTAGGTATTATTGCGGGTCAATCGATTGGGGAACCGGGGACTCAACTAACATTAAGAACTTTTCATACGGGTGGAGTATTCACAGGCGGTACTGCCGAACATGTACGAGCTCCTTCTAATGGAAAAATAAAGTTCAATGAGTATTTGGTTCATCCCACACGTACCCGTCATGGGCATCCTGCTTTTCTATGTTCTATAGACTTGTATGTAACTATTGAGAGTCGGGATATTATCCATAATGTGAATATTCCACCAAAAAGTTTGATTTTAGTTCAAAATGATCAACATGTAGAATCTGAACAAGTGATTGCCGAGATTCGTGCCGGAACGTCCACTTTTCATTTTAAAGAGAAGGTTCGAAAACATATTTATTCTGAATCAGAGGGAGAAATGCACTGGAGTACCGATGTCTACCATGCACCTGAATATACATATAGTAATGTTCATCTATTACCAAAAACAAGTCATTTATGGATATTAGCAGGAGGTCCGCGCAGATCATCCAGTCTAGTCTCTTCTTCGCTCCACAAGGATCAAGATCAAATAAATGTTCATTCTTTTTCTGTCGACGAGATAGATATCTCTGACCTCTCAATCACTAATGATCGAGTAAGACATAAATTATTGTTGGATCCTTCTGGTAAAAAAAATAGGGAAATTCTTGACTATTCAAGACTTGATCGAATCATATCCAATGGTCATTGGAATTTAATATATCCTTCGATTCTCCAAGAGAGTTTTGATTTCTTGGCAAAAAGGCGAAGAAATAGATTTCTCATCCCATTACAATATGATCAAGAACGAGAGAAAGAACTAATACCCTCTTTTGGTATTTCCATTGAAATACCCATAAATGGTATTTTACGTAGAAATAGTATTCTTGCCTTTTTTGATGATCCACGATACAGAAGAAGGAGTTCGGGAATTACTAAATATGGGACCGTAGAGGTGGATTCAATCGTAAAAAAAGAAGATTTGATTGAGTATCGAGGAGCAAAAGAATTTAGTCCGAAATACCAAATGAAAGTGGATCGGTTTTTTTTTATTCCCGAAGAAGTGCATATCTTACCCGGATCTTCATCCATAATGGTCCGGAACAATAGTATCATTGGAGTAGATACACAACTCGCTTTAAATACAAGAAGCCGAGTAGGTGGATTAGTCCGAGTGGAGAGAAAAAAAAAAAGTTTTGAACTAAAGATCTTTTCTGGAGATATTCATTTTCCCGGAGAGACAGATAAGATATCCAGACACAGCGGCATTTTGATACCACCAGGAACAGAAAATTCTAATGAATCAAAAAAATTGAAAAATTGGATCTATGTCCAACGGATCACACCTACCAAAAAAAAGTATTTTGTTTTAGTTCGGCCCGTAGTCACATATGAAATAGCTGATGGGATAAATTTAGAAAAACTTTTTCCTCAAGATCTATTACAGGAAAAAGATAATGTCCAACTTAGAGTTGTCAATTATATCCTTTATGGAAATGGAAAGTCAATTCGAGTAATTTCTCAGACAAGTATTCAATTAGTTCGGACTTGCTTAGTATTGAATTGGGACCAAGAAAAAAACGGTTCTATAGAAGAGGTTCATGCTTCCTTTGTTGAGGTAAGGGCAAATGATCTGATTCGCGATTTCATAAGAATTGAATTAGTCAAGTCTACTATTTCATATACCGGAAAAAGGTATGATACGGCGGGTTCAGGATTGATTCCCAATAATGGATTAGATCGTACCAATATCAATCCTTTTTATTCCAAAGCGAAGATTCTATTAGTTACCCAGCATCAAGGAACTATTGCTACGTTGTTGAATCGAAATAAGGAATCCCAATCTTTGATAATTTTGTCATCATTCAATTGTTTTCGAGTTGGCCCATTCAACGGTTCGAAATATAACAATGTGACAAAAGAATCGAATCCCAGAAATCCAATTAAAGATTTGTCGGGTCCCTTAGGTACTATTGTACCTAAAATAGTGAACTTTTATTCATCTTACCATTTAATAACTCATAATCAGATCTTGTTAAACAAATATTGGCTACTTGACAATTTGAAACAGACTTTCCAAGTACTTGAAGTACTTAAATACTGTTTAATAGACGAAAATGGGAGGATTTATAATCCCGGTCCATGCAATAACATCATTTTGAATCCATTCCATTTGAATTGGTACTTTCTACATCACAATTATTGTGAAAAGACATCCACAATAATTAGCATTGGACAATTTATTTGTGAAAATATATGTCTATTTAAATATGGACTACAGATAAAAAAATCTGGTCAAATTTTAATTGTTCATGTTGATTCCTTAATTATAAGATCGGCTAAGCCCTATTTGGCTACTCCAGGAGCGACTGTTCATGGACATTATGGAGAAACCCTTTCTGAAGGAGATACATTAGTTACATTTATATATGAAAAATCCCGATCTGGTGACATAACGCAAGGTCTTCCAAAAGTGGAACAAATTTTAGAAGTACGTTCGATTGGTTCAATATCGATGAACCTTGAAAGGAGAGTTGAAGGTTGGAGCGAACGTATACCAAGAATTCTTGGAATTCCTTGGGGATTCTTAATTGGGGCTGAACTAACCATAGCTCAAAGTCGTATCTCTTTGGTTAATAAGATCCAAAAGGTTTATCGATCCCAGGGGGTACAGATCCATAATAGACATATAGAGATTATTGTACGGCAAGTAACATCTAAAGTGTTGGTTTCAGAAGATGGAATGTCTAATGTTTTTTTACCCGGAGAATTAATCGGGTTGTTGCGAGCAGAACGAGCAGGGCGTGCTTTAGACGAAGCGATCTGTTATCGGGCAACTTTACTGGGAATAACGAGGGCATCTTTGAATACTCAAAGTTTCATATCCGAAGCAAGTTTTCAAGAAACTGCTAGAGTTTTAGCAAAAGCTGCTCTACGAGGTCGTATTGATTGGTTGAAGGGTCTGAAAGAAAATGTTGTTCTGGGGGGGATTATACCTGTCGGTACCGGATTCAAAAAATTAGTGCACCGTTCAAAGCAAGACAAAAACATTCATTTGGAAATCAAAAAGAAAAATCTATTCGAGTTGGAAATGAGAAATATTTTGTTACACCATAGAGAATTTTTTTGTTCTTGCGCCCCAAGCAATTTCTATGACACACCAGAAAAATCATTTACGCGAATTCATAATTCCTAAGGAGATATTTTTTCTTTTTACTTTCTAGTTATTGATTTGGTGATAAATAAAATTAAGAAATGAAGTAAGTAATAAAAAAACTTATGGTTTGGGCTGTGTATCAACGGCCAATCCCGGTAGAAGGTTCCGTAGGAACAATTATTTATTTGTTAAAATAAAAACAAAAAAAAAGAGAAAACGTGGGAAAAATGACAAGAAGATATTGGAACATCCATTTGGAAGAGATGATGGAAGCAGGAGTTCACTTTGGTCATGGTACTAAGAAATGGAATCCTAGAATGGCTCCTTACATCTCTGCAAAGCGTAAAGGTATTCATATTATAAATCTTACTAGAACTGCTCGTTTTTTATCAGAAGTCTGTGATTTAGTTTTTGATGCAGCAAGTCGAGGAAAAAACTTCTTAATCGTTGGTACCAAAAATAAAGCAGCGGATTTAGTAGCATCCGCTGCAATAAGGGCTCGATGTCATTATGTTAATAGAAAATGGCTCGGTGGTATGTTAACGAATTGGTCCACTACAGAAACGAGACTTCAGAAGTTCAGAGACTTAAGAGCAGAACAAAAGATGGGGAAACTCAACCGTCTCCCTAAAAGAGATGCAGCAATGTTGAAGAGAAAATTATCCACTTTGCAAACATATCTGGGTGGGATCAAATATATGACTGGGTTGCCCGATATTGTAATCATCGTTGATCAGCAAGAAGAATATACGGCTCTTCGAGAATGTGTCATTTTGGGAATTCCGACGATTTGTTTAATCGATACAAATTGTGACCCGGATCTCGCGGATATTTCGATTCCAGCCAACGATGATGCTATAGCTTCAATCCGATTGATTCTTAACAAATTAGTATCCGCAATTTGTGAGGGTCGTTCTAGCTATATAAGAAGTCGTTGATTATGATTATGTTATGATTAAGAATAATAAATAAGATTTAGTTAATTATTTTTTTATTATTTTGATTTATTGGATCGGTTACTATATCTTGTCTTAAATTTTTAAAAAGAAATAAAATAGGATATTGATATTATGTTATATGATTTTTTGGTATCCTAAATATATGATTAATGATAAAAGTAGATGAGTTGAGAAAGAGACGGTTGAATCAAAATAATTCTTTTTTTTTTTGAAGTTCGATTTCTGTCAGAGGGCAATATGAATGTTATACCATGTTCCATTAAAACACTCAAAGGGTTATACGATATATCAGGTGTAGAAGTAGGCCAACATTTATATTGGCAAATAGGAGGTTTACAAGTTCATGCCCAAGTACTTATCACTTCTTGGGTCGTAATTGCTATCTTATTAGGTTCAGTCCTCATAGTTGTTCGGAATCCGAAAACCATCCCGACCGACGGGCAGAATTTCTTCGAATATGTCCTTGAATTTATTCGAGACTTGAGCAAAACTCAGATTGGAGAAGAATATGGCTCTTGGGTTCCCTTTATTGGAACTATGTTCCTATTTATTTTTGTTTCTAATTGGTCAGGTGCCCTTTTACCTTGGAAAATCATACAGTTACCTCATGGGGAGTTAGCTGCCCCCACGAATGATATAAATACTACTGTTGCTTTAGCTTTACTCACGTCAGCGGCATATTTTTATGCGGGTCTTACCAAAAAAGGATTGGGTTATTTCGGAAAATACATTCAACCAACTCCAATCCTTTTACCAATTAACATCCTAGAAGATTTCACAAAACCTTTATCTCTTAGTTTTCGACTTTTCGGAAATATATTGGCTGATGAATTAGTAGTTGTTGTTCTTGTTTCTTTAGTACCTTTAGTAGTTCCTATACCTGTCATGTTTCTTGGATTATTTACAAGCGGTATTCAAGCTCTTATTTTTGCAACTTTAGCCGCCGCTTATATAGGGGAATCCATGGAGGGTCATCATTGATTAGTTTTCGAAATAGTCTTTTTTTTTTAAGCTTATCCCAATTGAGGAAATGCATCGTTCAAGATAGTCTACTTGGTTCTTGGTTGGGGAATATAATAAATAGAAATACATATCTATATACGATGAGAATTGTAGGAGGAAAGATAGACGATATTACGAAATGGTGGATGGGTTAGGGGGGTCACACTAGATATATGGAATGTCGATAAGTCCAGCCCCTGCATATCTTTCGAAGAATTATTCTAGAATTCGATTCAATATAAAATGCGGATGGTTTACGTTATGAAAGAAATAAATGTATATGTGATATTATATATATATATCTAGTTATATATTATATATATAGGGGTTATCCCTACCTATATTATTTATTTTTTTTTTTATTCGAAGCTTTAGTTACTTTGACTCGATAGACTTTCATGATCAAATAAGTAATAATTCATTGGTTGATTGTATCATTAACCATTTTTTTTGGTGCGAGGAACCTATCATCATGAATCCACTGATTTCTGCCGCTTCCGTTATTGCTGCTGGATTGGCCGTAGGGCTTGCTTCTATTGGGCCTGGGGTTGGTCAAGGTACTGCTGCGGGCCAAGCCGTAGAAGGTATTGCGAGACAACCAGAGGCAGAAGGAAAAATACGAGGTACTTTATTGCTTAGTCTAGCTTTTATGGAAGCTTTAACAATTTATGGGCTGGTTGTGGCATTAGCGCTTTTATTTGCGAATCCTTTTGTTTAATTTAATCCTAGAATGAAAATGTAAAAAAGTACGTTACGTACTTTTTTCTTATTTTATTAACTTAATTCGTTGCCGTTTGCTTCTGTGAACTATATCAATACTTTAACTCCTATAATTATGTATTTATTGCGACAATACCCCGGTAAGGACTGATTTGAGGATGAAGAATTGGTGGATTTGCTCGCTTTCTTCCTTCCCGTCCTTAGTTTAGTACGATAGAATTTTTCCTTTTCTTTTAAGATTGAATAAAGGAGATATTTTGTAATTGACACGAGACCTATGACCTAACTTAATAAATAAGTATTTTATCGGAAACTTCAAAAAAAAAAAGAAATCGATAAAAAAAAAAAGGGCGAGCGGGGTGATACAAAAAGAACTCTGTTCTTTGTTAGTCCTATCTATAAGAGGAGAGCGTATGAAAAATGTAACCGATTCTTTCGTTTCCTTAGGCCACTGGCCATCCGCCGGGAGTTTCGGGTTTAATACTGATATTTTAGCAACAAATCCAATAAATCTAAGTGTAGTGCTTGGTGTATTGATTTTTTTTGGAAAGGGAGTGTGTGCGAGTTGTATATTTCAAGAATAGGTTGGATCCAACCGGCTGCACTTTATTTATGTTATTATATATATATTTTCTATTTTTATTTATAGGATAAATCAGAAAAAAAGTGCATAATCTCAACGAATTCCTTCTGAGTAAATTCATAAATCATATGTAAGAACCATAGCATTTCGTTGTTTATTGGAAAGTCAACTTTGATTCTCTATCAACCAATAATGTGAGACCATTAACATGGTTAAAGCTAAACTGTTTGAAGTCCGGGCACAACACGGTACTCTTTCTACCACTACGTTAGTACCGAAATGGTTTAAAAAAGAATAGTTGGTAATTTTTACGATATAGAACACTCATATCGATAAAATGATTTGAACCATTTACTAGAATAAAGAAAAGGGCACCCTGTCCTTTATTATCCAATGCCAAATCGACGACCTATGTATAAAGTATAAAAAAGAGGAATTTTTGGATTTGAATAAAAAAGGAAATAAAAAAAAAAATTGAAAAAAAAAAATAGAAATATATAAAATATATATATAAATATATTATAAATATAAATATATAAATAGAAATTTTCAATTAAATAAAGAACAAATAAAGAAACAACTTTGCTGACAATTAGAGATTGTTTGTCTAGTCGGAAGAGTCCTTCTAATATTCTGGTCTTGTATCGGTTTTGATATGTTTGAATACAAACAGAAATAGAGAGGATAGGCTCATTACATTAAGAAAAGATATGGGAATGCCCATAAAATAAAAAATTGAGCGTGAGAGCCAAATGAATCGAAAAATTCATGTTTGG